ATTGCCAAAAATTAACAAGGTGGTATTTCCATTTCTTCATCAAAAAATGAGTCCCTCTTGAACCCAAAATCGATTTTCCTTGATATCGAATATAATGTATGAAAGGATCCTTGAAAATCCATAGAGTCTTCTGACAAAAAATTCGGCACACTCCAAGATGTTCTATTTTTACATAAAAATGTATTCGCTCAAGAAGGACTCCAGAAGATATTAATCGTAAAAAAGAGGATTGTTTACAAGGAAACACTAATAGAAATTCGTATTCATATATATATAAATTATATAAGAACCAAAATAGTCTTTTATTTTCTTTTGAAAATACGTAAATAGATTTTTTCGGAATAATGAGACTATTCCAATTATAATATTCGTGGAGAAGGAACTGCAATAAATGTAAAGAGAGAACATCCTGGATCCAGGATTGAAGCATTTGGACCAAGATTTCCATATGGACGGGATAGGGTATTAGTATATCGGACAGATAATTTAAATGCAATAATTTATCCTCTAAAAAAGGAAATATTGAATGACTAGATTGTAAATTGTGAGATTTTGGTATTTCTTTTTCTTCAAGGGAAGATATTAACTGCAGCGAAAATGGAATTTCTACAATGACTGCAAAACCTTCAGATAGAATCTGAGAAAAAAAATTAAAATAAAAATAATTGTTATGCCCGACAAATATATTTTGGTAAATATCATTAACCGAATAAATCAAATAATTTTTTTGATACATTCGAATAATTAAACGTTTCACAAGTACTGAACTAAATTTATTGTCATAACCCAAGGAGTTTTGGGGTTCATAAAAAATTGAACTATTTAACCCATGATCATAAGCAAATACGTAAATATATTCTTGAAAGAGAAGTGGATATAGAAACTGTTGTTGCCGAGATCTATCTTCTTCTAAATATCCTTGTAATTCTTCCATTTATATTTCCACGTGAAGCAGAGGTAGAAAGAATTTCTTGAGTTATAAAATAACTGATACATAGTGCAATATGGTCAAAACAGAGTATTATGTATATTATGTATAATAAAGAAGATTATGTATATATTATGTATATAACAATAATAATAAACCTGTAAAGGAAAGAGGAAATCCAATCAATAGGTTTTTTTACTCCCCTTTTTCTAGCAAAAATGGTTTATCTTCGTTATAATTACAAGAGGATAATGACCCTTTATTTTTGCAACCTGATTGCTCTTTTGATTTTGGAATTAATTATCTTTATCAGTATACTGTTTCTTTTACACATTCGTCTCTAACCCATAATAATAAATATTTAGGATTCATAAAAGAAAAAGAATCAATGGTCTCCTCACGGGAGACCCCATCCTTTCCCGTACCAGGTACTAATCCATTTTTAACGTCTAACTAGATCGGGTAATCATTTAATTCAAATTAAGAACATAAGCTCGTTGCTTTTTGGTTTATCAGAATTGGAATTGGAGCCATGAAGCTCTATCCATTTATTCACTAGACCAAACTATAAATTTGAATTTGTTTTGTCCACTTCCCTACCAAAAAAAATTGTAAGAATTGAGTAAGGAGAAATTCTTAATTTCACTTTCATTTTAATTTGAAATTTTTTCAATGAAAATAAAATAATAAATCTATTATTTTATTTTCATTATATTACGTATTACGACATGCTACTTTTTCCATTCATTACCTTTGAGGATCAGTCGTGGTCTTATAGACTCTACCAAAAGTCTGGACGAATTTATTGCTTCATCAAAATGTGTAAAAGATCATAGTCGCACTTAAAAGCCGAGTACTCTACCGTTGAGTTAGCAACCCAACCCTTCAAAATTAAAGTCGGATATGTAGATACGATCGAAATAAAAAACCAATTGAATTAGACTGCGCGACCCCATCAAAACATTGAACTAAGAACAAATCTTTCTTGTTGATTTATTGATCAATTAGAAAAAAAATGTATAGATCATAGTAAAAAGCACTAAATTCCTAATAGAAATGCCAAAATTCCGACGGACCCGTTTATTTATACATTTTTTTATTTAACCCGAGTTAAGGAAAAAAAAACATCTTCTATGACAGTAAACCCGGCAATACAAACCCGTCATTTGACTGAAGTGAATTGAAAACCAAATCCAATAATACAATATAGGATAGGGTCGGGATAAGGAGATTTCTTTATCTACGATCAATTATATTTGTTTAATATAACATTGTCAATATAAATATGACTAGAATGGTGATAAAACGAATAAAAATAAAAAACTGAAGTAAATCAAATAAATATTTTTGTTGGATTGGCACAAACAAAAAAAAATATAAATAAATCAGAAATTTTTATAAAATAAGGAAGAGATAAAGACAGACAGGTTTATTCAATCAATAAAGGATAAACAAGATTAATTCCTTGTTTATTGCTGGATTCCTATAACAGGAAAAGGACAAATTATAGATAATAAATTGTAGGTAAATGTAAATAATTACACTATATATATTTATTCCTCCCCCCCTTTTTTCTTTATTTTGGTCTTTTTTCTTTTAATTAACTTTTCATTTTAACTAATTAACTTTAACTAACTCGAAATTTTTTCTTTAAATAAATCTGCTTTCCTAAAAATGTCAGAAACAGTTCCTGTTGGTCGAGCACCTTTTTCAAGGAAATATAGAATAGCAGGAACGTTTGAATAAGTTTGATTATTTATCGGATCATAAAAACCCACTTTTCGAAGATCTCTCCCTTCTCGTCGGGATCGAACATCAATTGCAACGATTCGATAGATGGCTCATTGGGATAGATGCACATAAACAATCTCCCCCAGAAACGTATAAGAGGTTTTATCCTCATACGGCTCGAACTCGAGAAAAAAAAATTTCATTCGTACTCATAACTCAAGTTGGGTAATTCTGACATAGTCCCAGGGGAATCCTTAAACATTTATTGAGCCGTCTCTAACCTCTTTTGTTTGTCTCATCCCGAGTCAATTATTCTGATCCCTTTCTTGAGACAATTGAAAATAGTGTTTCCTTGTTCCGGAATCCTTTATCTTTCCTTTGTAAAATCATTGGATTTAGACATTACTTCGGTGATCCTTACTCCTTTTTCAAAAGGGCAGCAACATACCTTTTGTTTTTTGTTATTTTCTTCTATATAAATGGAATACCTATAGAAATAGAATACGAAGAATTGATTTCCTAGGATACACCTTTCTTTTTATATAAAAAAACTTTTTTTTAACTTGTTTCAAGTTTAAACCTTTCGATTTTTTTATATTGATATTGAGGATATATTTACAAAGTTGGTCGAACTTATTGATTGATTAGCACTAACCCTAGATTCTTCCCCTTGATAAATAAATCAATCTTTTCCACTCGAGCTCCATCACGTACTATCAATCTAAGACAAATTAGATTCCTAATGGAACAGAACAAATTATGTCGAGACAAGAGCATCTTCATTTTTATGGAAAATGGTGGATGTAAAAATCCACATCCGATCATGTCCTTCAAGTCGCACGTTGCTTTCTACCACATCGTTTCAAACGAAGTTTTACCATAACATTCCTCTAATATAAAAAAAATAAAATTCAATTGAATTTCAAACCACGATGAAATATATTTAACCTTAACTATATTTCATTTAATATGTGTAATCATGAATAGTTATTGGCTCAACAAGCAGTATATAATAGTCCATACTTTCTACCTATGGATACTTTCTACCTATGGATAGAAAAGTATTCTATATACTTTTTGCAAATCTGGGATAAGGGTAAAGTTCAGTAAGGATCAAATTTATTTACCTCGATATTCTATCATATGAATAAAACATATTTATAAAAAAAAAACGTTTGCTAAAGACTCATTTACATCTCCAACAGATTGTTCAGGATAGTCAATCACGAAGGATACATATTTATATAATATAACAAACAAAAAAACTATAAAACTAAAATTTCTTCATTTTAATTTAATATGTTTAGTTTAAAAAACTGGAGCAAAATCCATTATTAATCAAATAAACTCGTCCAACGACCCCAAAACAAAAGGTCGTAAATTTCTAGAAACTATTGACTATTGATTTATCATACTTTTTCAAGTACCAACCAAGAGTTCATAAAAAAAATGTTAAATATTATTAATATTAAATAAATTAAATAAAAAAAAAAATATTATTAAACATATTACAATTATTTACAATATTATATAATTACAAATTACAATAATTACAATTATATTATATATATGAGTATAGGACTTTACCTTGTTTATTTTATATGATATGATCATATGGATTTTTTATGGTTATATGGTATATGGATTTTTTTGTATTTTTTTTTTACTTTTTACTTCAGGTTCGACAATTTTTCCATCAATTTCATAAAAAAGTTCAAGTACAAGTATATGAAATATACTAATTTCCCCCAATCCTTACTTTACATTACATGGATTTACAAACATATATTTCCAAAAATTTTTATTTGAGGAATCTAAGATATAAGATAGAAAGAAATGGAATTCCGACAATTCTCCTATTTTGTTACCATACCACAACTTTAGAGGTTTTCTAAGACTGATGATGAAACTGATGAAATTAGTAACAAAAACTCGCTACTTTTTAGTATCATCTCCACATAGAAAAATTGGGATACCGATTTTTTATTTTAGGCGTTGTATGGAAGGGAAGAGGGATGCCTTTGTTTCACGCTGCAATTCAGAATGCATTATGTGATAATTCACATTTTATGAATATGTTATATTCAATTTAGTTAAATGGGTAACTAACTTAAAAATGAATATAACATAGTACGAGCATATTCTGAATGTGAATGATAAACCAAAAAATAATTTTAATTAAAAATAAAAAAAAAAATACATTCTAAGAATTCAGAACAACTTTTTGTTCTCTTAAAGATTTTTTTATGTGGGATTTTTATGTGGGATACAGTGTGATCCTATCTATCAGAAACAGAAGATAGGATCTGGGACGGAAGGATTCGAACCTCCGAGTAACGGGACCAAAACCCGCTGCCTTACCGCTTGGCCACGCCCCATTTTTATCCTTTGACACTAGTAAAGACTACTAGTCTTATTAGTTATTGGTCAACCCCCCCCCCAAAAAAAAAAATACCTAAAAAAGTACATTACATAATACGTAATACATAAATAAATACATATGAAAAATAAATATATATGAAATACATATGTAGCATATTTTTGTTGCTAGGATTTAAGACATATAAATTATATATATAATGTAAAAAATTCATTGATCATTACGTAGAATTCAATTAAGATAATGTATGAAAGTAGAATTCCTTTCTTTTTCATTTTTCCCTTATAAAAATAATTCAATCAAAATAAAATTATCTAATACACAAGAACGAAATGTTTGTTATGCTTAATATCTTTAGCTTAATCTGTATCTGTCTTAATTCTGTCCTTTATTCGAACAGTTTTTTCTTTGCCAAATTGCCTGAAGCTTATGCGGTTTTCAATCCAATCGTAGATGTTATGCCTGTTATACCTCTTTTCTTTTTTCTATTAGCCTTTGTTTGGCAAGCTGCTGTAAGTTTTCGATAAAATTTTTAATACTTTGCCAAATAGACTCATTTTGCCAAATCCAAATCGATTCATAATTTATTCGATAATAAAATTCGAAAAATGAATAAGATCGACTAAGTATTACATTATTATTATAAACCCTCGATTCAAAAATTTCAATTATTGTATATTAATATTAAATAACCGCAAAGATGAATTTGGATCAGCTTATTTACTCGTTCTCACCTTTCAGTGAGCAAAGAGTTTACTGGGTCTAGGTCCCGTACAATACCTAATTGTCGATATGACAAGAAGTTTTTTGTAAGTTGTAAGTAAGAAAGAAAAATCTTATTACATACAATACAAAGAAATTTGTAAAAATGACTTTCTTTTCCAAAATTTAATTTTTTTGCAGGGGATCGTGTAAAATTAAACAAACAAATTAAACAAAATAGTAGATGTGTTGAAAAGAAAAAATAGGTAATCTATTCCCTTTTTCGAAAATAAGATTATTTTGGAGGTTGTGTAATGCTTAGTCTTAAACTCTTTGTTTACACAGTAGTGATATTCTTTGTTTCTCTCTTCATCTTCGGATTCTTATCTAATGATCCAGGACGTAATCCTGGACGTGAGGAATAATTTTTTTTCTAAACTTTTCTTACTAAACTTTTCTTATTATTTTATCTATTCTATAAATTTACCTATGATAAATTCAAGGAATTTCAATTCCTTTTGAAAGTTCGAAATCGAAAGTATCAAGTGGGTCGAGTAATCAGAGCGAGCGGAGAAAGAGGGATTCGAACCCTCGGTACGAATAATTCGTACAACGGATTAGCAATCCGACGCTTTAGTCCACTCAGCCATCTCTCCAAATTCCAAATGGAAAAGAAAATCGAAATAATTTAAATTAAAGAAATTACGGAAAATTAAATATTTTCTTTATTTTATTTTCATATCATATATTATGAATTAATATATATTACTATTACATATATACATATATATTAATATAATATTATATATTATAAATATATATTATAAATAAATTATTATTTTATAATTATAATTAAATAAAATGCAATTATAAAATTTTATATTAGGAATTTCCTATTTTTCATTAATATAAAATAAGTAAGTTCAGAGTAAATAAAGAACGAATTTGATTAGGAATTACATTTAGATAATGTAGATAATGATTCGAAACAAGTATCTACAATACAATAGAAAGAATACCTTACTTCTTTGATTTTGTACGATTTTGTACGAAAGATTTATTTCCCCGGCCCAGGCCGGGTCTTAGTTAAGTACCGGCCAGGCCAGTACCTCTTTTTGTCTAGCTTCAATGACCCTTTCAATCCGAAAATACTAGCAATCCAACAAAACAAGGATATATATATAGTCTTATTGAAATTTATGTATGTTATTTAAAAAATTCGAAAATTTTAAAAGCTTTGGGCCCTTTACCCTTTTAAGTCCCCGGCTAACAGGACTAAATATGCGTCAACACCATAATTTGGATCCTATCTTGATTGCGTCTCACTCCTTTGTTCGACAAATAGTCCATTTATATACAATAATGTATATGTAGCGGGTATAGTTTAGTGGTAAAAGTGTGATTCGTTCTATTAAAAACTTAAATAGTTAAGGGAAGGGGTATCTCCGTTTTTTTTTCATACTCCGATCAAAAACTTTATTTCTTAAAAAGGTTTAATCCTTTACCTCTCAATAGCATATTTGAGGAAGAACATACATTCTCACGATTTGTATCCAAAGTCCTATTAGAAATTCATTTTTATTTTTAATAAATAAAAATGGATTATGTAGTCGTGAAACATAATTTTTTTGAACTGGATCCAGTCTTCCAATTGAATAAGTATGACTAAGGATCCATGGATGAAGATACAAAAATTTAGTTCCAATCGTAACTAGATCTTCTATTTTGGTGTTGTAAAAGGGAAATTGAAGCCAAACAA